CCGGCGTATTCAGGTCCAATACGTTGTTGTATCCCTGCAGATATTTCTCTTTCTAACCAAACAATTACTAGTACACCTATTGTGATTCCTAATACAGTAGTCAAAATATAGACAAGCATCCATATGATCCCATAGACCTCTTGTAAGGATTCCAATCTGGAAAAAGAATTGATAGCTTGTACTTCTGTTGTATCAATTATCATTTCAACGATCAACTTCTCCCATAATGATATCTATGCTACCTAGTATCGTCATAATATCAGCCAATTTCATTTTTTTAACTAACTGAGGAAGAATTTGCAAATTGATAAAACCGGGTGGGCGAATTTTCCATCTCCAGGGAAAAACACTCTGATCTCCTATCAGAAAAATTCCCAATTCTCCTTTTGGGGTTTCGACTCTTACATAAAGTTCTTGCTGTGATAATTCAAAAGTCGGAGAAGGTTTCTTACTAATGAATCGATAATCAAAATCATTCCATTCGGGATCCCTTACTCTATCAAAGCGTCGGATTTCTAAATTCTCATAGGGCCCCCCTGGAATTCCTTCTAGAGCCTGTTGAATAATTTTTATAGATTCTGTCATTTCGCTGATTCGTACTAAATAACGAGCTAACGAATCCCCTTCTTTTTGCCATTGTACTTCCCAATCAAATTCGTCGTAACACTCATAATGATCAACTTTACGAAGATCCCATTGTATTCCGGAAGCTCGTAGCATTGGTCCTGATAAACCCCAATTTATTGCTTCTTCTCCGCCAATAATGCCTACTCCTTCAACTCGTTCTAAAAAAATAGGATTCTGTGTAATAAGCTTTTGATATTCAGCAACCCCTGTTAAAAAATAATCGCAAAAATCTAAACATTTATCTATCCAGCCATGAGGTAGATCAGCAGCTACTCCTCCGAGACGAAAATAATTATGCATCATTCGCATACCGGTGGCAGCTTCGAATAGGTCATATATCAATTCTCGTTCTCTAAAAATATAGAAGAAGGGGGTCTGTGCCCCAATATCTGCCATAAAAGGGCCAAGCCATAACAAATGCGAAGCTATACGACTCAACTCCAACATAATGACTCTGATGTAGCTCGCCCTTTTAGGTACTTGAATATTGCCTAACTGTTCTGGTGCATTTACAGTTATTGCTTCTGTGAACATAGTAGCTAAATAATCCCAACGTGTTACATAAGGCAAATATTGTATAATTGTTCGGTTTTCTGCAATTTTTTCCATTCCTCTGTGTAAATAACCCAATATTGGTTCGCAGTCAATAACATCTTCACCATCTAGAGTAACGATGAGTCGAAGAACACCATGCATTGATGGGTGGTGAGGACCCATATTGACTATCATGAGGTCTTTTCTTGTAGCTGGTGCAGTCATAGGTTTTTCCCCATTCATTCTTCCATGAATTGCTGAAAGTGAAAAAAAAGAAGTTCATCAAAATTTAAACGATCAAAAAGATTCTTCAAATTAACGAGTTTTTATCTCTCGAATATCCAACTGACCAATTATTTCTTTATAACGTACTCTATTTTTTTTTGACAAATAAGCCAATAGCCGTTGACGTTTTCCCAGAATTTTCCGTAGACCTCTCTGAGATAAATAGTCTTTTTTGTGCAATTCCAAATGTGAAGTAAGTCTCCGTATCTTATTGGTAAAACTGACTACTTGAAATTCAACAGACCCCCTGTTTTCTTTCTTTTCTTCTTGTGAAGTAACGGAAATGAATGAATTTTTGACCATAAAAGAATTTCCTCCTCCTTTTTTTACTTTATAGATATGTAATTTTATCGATCAGAAATAATAATGCCAGTAATTTGAATGTGATATACATAATGATCTTAATTTCTTTATCGACTCCTAATTTTATCAATTAAAATGAATTAATCAAATTGGATTCGAATAGGGATACAAAAGGATGGTACGTTTTTGCACTCACAAAAGCGAATAATTTATATTTAAACCGAAAATGAAGAAGATTTTGTTGATTCAATTCACTTTTTATCTAATTGATACTTTATTGACGTATATTAGAATGGGATGTAATACAAGGTATGTGTACATCTGTTTACTTTCATATACCATATACGGTATAGGATATATAGGAAAAATACGGTATTAACATTAACCAATTTTCAATCGTGGATACATACGTAGTCTTAACATATTGATACGACTGCCATTATTCGTATCAAACCAATAGCGATTCATACAAGCTAAATCTTCTAATCGATAATTCGGCCAAAGAAAGAACTTTAATTGAATTAATTCATTTTTATCACTATCAAGATGTTTACTTTCATCCAAAAATGGACTCCAGTTTTTTACGTTGTTCTCGTTACAAAATACCGGATTTCTATTCACACCATTTCTATTCGTTGAACTGAAACAAATTAAAATTCTCAATTCTCTACGACGTCTAGATGATAAAATATTTTCAGGAACAAGTAAATTCGAATGATTTTTATCTCTATTTCCAGTCATTCTTTGATGTTTTGAAATAGATTCATCAAAATTCTTCTTATCAACATATCCTCGTTCTCGATATCTTTGATTAATTTGTCGTTTACTCTTATGAACCAATGAAATACCTATGGTTTGATACATAATAAATTGTCCATCATTTTTTACAGACAGACGAACCGATTCGATAATCAATATCCCTTTTTTCATCAATTCTGTAAGAGGTAAATTCTTCTGAATCAGCATTATATTCAGACTCATTTCTCTTCTTTGAATAGAGGATATAGTAATTTTTCTTGGGTTTCTCAGTCTAAGCAGGAGACAATATACCTTAATATTATTGATCATTCTTTGATTCAAAGCATCGTCCCATCTCAATTGAAAAAGCAAATATCGTTTCAGGAAGAAATTTAGTTCTGCTTCCGTGTTGCTCTTGTATTGTTTTTTCGTTTTACGTTTTTTCATGTCTGATCGCGCATAATCTTCTTCAATATCTTTTTGTTGGTTTGAGAGAAGGGATCCAAGATTTCTTTGGTTTTGTGCATCTGAACCACGATCTCGTCGATCTGCGGGTTCTTTTTCTTCTTGATTTCGATTCTTTAATTCAAAAGATTTTTTTTCTTCATTCGATGGTATAAAAAAATTCCCTTTTGGCTTTCCATTGACGTTTTTATTTTCACTAACATTTTCATTTATATTCAAATTTAAAAGAAGTAATTTGCTTGGTATAATCCACGGTTTCATTTTATATGCATTATAAAGTAGCACAAATTCGGGGAAGAACCAAAGTTCCAGATTGGATATAGGACAATTTAGTATTTCTTCATTCATTCCCATCCAATCAAAAAAGATTTTTTTATGATTGGGTGGATTGATTTCTAGATCTTGATGAATTGTAAGATAAAAAAGACCTTTCTTATCAATTTTATCAATTATTGGGTAATTATTAGTTCCAATCTTAGTTTTTTTATTACTGTTGGAATCGATCTTGATCCAGGCCTCAATATTGACTTTTTTTCTAAGACAAAACTTGAGAATTTTCCAATCAAAATATTTTCTATCTGGATTTTTTTCCATATACATAATATCACCTCTTCCTAGATAATTATTGATAGGAATACCCCCCCATTTATCAAATAATTTGCCTTTAGGTGTGTTGTAATTATAAGAAATCTTTTGATTCGTATTTACTTGTAATGGTGATCCATAAACAGAAATATATGAGTTCCTCTTAGTTTCATAATTAATAGATTGATATGATAAAAGATCATATTTAAAGTATTTTTGAAAATTATCTTTTTGATTCGATAATGAATATACTTCAGAATCTTTTTGTTTTTTGTAATAAAGTAATTGGTTTTTTTCATATGAATTCCATTTCTTTAAATCTTTCTTTTGAGCTGTACGACATTGATTGACTCTATTTCGCCATTTTTGTGGGATTAATCTAGACCATCTAATCTGAGATAAATCGTATTGATAATGACCCCTTAACCAGTTTTTCCAGTGATTCGCTCCATAACTCCGAAATTTCTTATATCTTAATTCAGAATGAATTATTCCTTGTGTTCCAAAAGAATCCTTTATCCCAGTCTTAAGAAAAAAAGATGTTCCGTGATATTGAAGAACAGATCTTAATTTATCCAAGTGGGTTTGGGATAAATTGTAAAATACATATGCTTGTGACAAGGAGGATAAGTCACAAAAAATAGGTGAATTCCTTTTACTATTACTAATATTATAAAGTGACTTTTTTATAGTCGAAATAAAGTGAATTGTATTTTGATTTGTTTTATTAATTCTTTCTTGATTTGTTTCATTAGTGTAAATGTATTTATCAATCATTTTTTTTGTTGATTCAAGAAAAAGTTGTATATTGATTTGGGGAATATTAATGATACACCGAAAGACATCTATGTAGATTCTTTCAATGAAAATTTTTATAAAATAATGTAATTTACTGATTAATCGAGCATTTCTTCTTTTTAATATTTGCCAAATATTTTTTAGTGATTCTAGTCTTTTGGCATTATAAGTTGTTTTGTTAGAATTAATATTTATTCCTGGAGTTACTTTTTTTTTGTCGTTTGTAATTTTTTCTATTTGATTTCTAATTGTGCGTGTTCTATCAGTCAGATCCTTCAGTTTTTTTTCTGTCAGGGAATAATTTGTCCAATCTGTAGATCGAATTTGATTAAACGATTCATGAATTATCTGATTGTTGATTATAGAATCTTTTTCTTTTTTAGTTTCACTTAATTCATATACTTCTCTCAATCTAAATAACAGAATTTGATTTACTTTTGAAAGTACTTTTCTTATTCTTTTTATAAATAGAACACTTTTGATGACCCAATTTTTTGTTTCTTTTGAGACTGTTAGAAAAAAGTTTGTTCTTCCCTTTAAAACTCTTAAAACTAGAAAATATTTCTTTTTCAATTTTGTAATTTTTTTTGTGAGTTCTTTAAAAATGGGCTCAAAAAAAGAAGGTCTTTTTCGGGGAGAACCAAAAGGAAGTTCAGCTTCCATTC